TCTCCAGTGAAAATCAAAAATATCTATCCATTTATAATCTTCCTCCAATTGGATTAATGGATCGTCCAATTGGAAATGATAACAGAATGCATAGGTTGTTAGAAGGAGTTCTAATAAACATATACAAATAGTATACCATCTAAACATCTTATTTCCTCTATGAGGAAAAAAGAAAATTGAGGAACCCGCGAATATCGGCAAAACAACAAGTATTGTTAACCAAGGAAAATAACTCGTGATAAAGACAAGATATGTTTTGACCAGAAAAGCCCGTGCTCGAAATAATAAATTTTATCGAGTACGGGCTTTTGTCGGTAAAGAGGAATCAAATGATTCAAGTGGAGTTTTTTGTAACGTATCAATAAGATAGACCCATGCTGCGAGTTGTTTCATGCCATAAATAAACACGGACACTCAAAAAATCTGTTGGGCAGGCGGATTCACATCTCTTACAACCTACACAGTCCTCGGTTCTTGGTGCGGAAGCAATTTGCTTAGCTTTACATCCGTCCCAAGGTATCATTTCCAATACATCTGTGGGGCAGGCTCGTACACATTGAGTACACCCTATACATGTATCATAAATTTTTACTGAATGTGACATTGGATCTATAAATTCCAGTTTTGAGCATAAAAAATTTTCGATCTGGTAAAATAAAATTAGTAGTAAATGAATCATACATTTACATTTATATTGTAGGCACCAGACGAAGCAGTGGTTTATCAAAATTTTAAGAATCAATATATTTCTAAATCTGTTCATGAGAAAAGTCCAAGAGACTTTGATTTCTCTTTCAACAACCATGATCATGCGAGTTGCGCATGTGAATTCAAATTGACCACCAAATTGGTCAATATTTCAATATTAATTCAAAGTATTTATTCAATATGAAAATATTTATTATTCAATAGTAAATTAATTCAATACTAAATATATTAATATATATATATTTAATAATATATTTATATATTTATAATAATATAATAATAATAATAATAAAAATAAATTAATTAAAATAAATTAAAATAATAAAATTATAATAAAAAAAATAATAAATAAGTATATTAATTATTATATAAGATATTATATAATAATATGATAATTATAATAAAATTATTAATAATAACATATTAATTCTAATAAAATTAGATTAGAATAAATTTAAATACATATATAAATTTATTTTTTTAATATTATATTATTAAATATTTAATATAATAGAATATCTAATAGAAAAATATCTATGTGATATTACATATCTTATGATCATAACTAATTATTCAACAAATTCGATTGATTGATACGAGTTGATTTTCTGTTACGATGGATTGATGAAACAATAGCTAACCCAATAGCTGCTTCAGCAGCCGCAACAGCTATAACAAAGATTGAGAAAATGTCGCCTTTTAATTGGCGACTATCAAATATATCAGAAAATGTTACGAGATTGATATTAACCGAATTGAGTATAAGTTCAAGACACATAAGTGCTCTAACCATCTTTCGACTTGTGATCAATCCATAGATACCGATAGAGAATAAATAGACACTCAAAAAAAGTACATGCTCGAACATCATTGACTAACTCCTTATCAATCTCGATTCATTTCAATATGAACAACAATTCAACCGATTCGATTGATTAGAATAGAACGATTACAGAATAAAAGAAGGTATTGGCAATAGATAGGTTTAATTAAAAGCCTTATAAAAACCTTAAACCTTTCCATTTATTTTATTTATTTAGAATTTATAAATCTTATAATTTATAAATCTTAGAATTTAATTCTAAGTATTTATTATTGACGAGCCATAGTAATTGCACCTATCAAGGAAACTAAAAGAATTATGGAAATGAGTTCAAACGGAAGATAAAAATCTGTTGATAAATGAATCCCAATTTGTTGAATGTTACTTATTAGGTCCTGTTCTATAATCTGGCTTGATCTTGTAGTCCAAAAAATTCCGTACCATGACGTATCTGGGATAATAGTAATTAGTGAAAAAAGAATACTTGTACAAACCAGTGAAGTGACTCCATCTCCAATGGTCCAAAAATAGGAATCATTGGAATATTCTGAACCATTCATGAACATTACAGCAAATATGATTAAGACATTTATGGCTCCAACATAAATAAGGAGCTGTGCGGCAGCTACAAAATAGGAATTCGATAGAATATAGAATAAGGATATACAAACAAGAACCAATCCCAACGAAAAGGCAGAAAAAATGGGATTGGTAAATAATACTACTCCCAGACCTCCTAATACAAGAACTGATCCAAAAAATACTACAAGAATATCATGTATTGGTCCAGGTAAATCCATTATAAAAATGATAAATTAATAAATAAGTCGAAATATTTCATGACCTTACTGAATGGTGCAGAAAAGGAAAAGGGGTTACCCCTTTTTTTCTTGTATATGGTACATTCCTAATTGAATTAAAACTTTTTTATATGTATTAATGTAGATATAGATAAAATTCTCGAGAAAAGAGTAACGGGGATTGTATATTTCGAAATCATCACGAAAAATAGATTCTCAGTTTAAATCAAAGAATAATTCTCAACAATATTAGTTATTATTTGTAGTTACTGACCAAACAAAACAAAAAAGCTTGGGTCTTTTATATCAAAACAAAATCTTAGTAATTGGTAATCGTTCTTGAATCAAAGGGGTTATCTTTGTCTATTTTGATTTGAGTCGAATTCATAACTGTTTGAATTGTGTAATCTCCAATTATTGACATTGGTAACCGACCCAAAGCAATTTGATTATAATTCAATTCGTGACGATCAGAAGTAGAAAGTTCATATTCTTCAGTCATTGATAAGCAGTTTGTTGGACAATACTCGACACAATTACCACAAAATATACAGACCCCAAAATCAATACTATAATTAAGCAATTGTTTTTTTTTAATATCTCTTTCAAATCTCCAATCAACAACGGGTAGATCTATCGGGCATACACGAACACATACTTCACAAGCAATACATTTATCAAATTCAAAGTGGATTCGACCACGGAAACGCTCTGATGTGATCGATTTTTCATAAGGATATTGAATAGTTATAGGTAAACGATTTGTGTGAGATAAGGTAATTACGAAACTTTGACCAATATACCTTGCAGCTCGTATTGTTTGTTGACTATAATTCATGAACCCAGTCACCATAGAGAACATATTGTAAATATCCAGGAAAAAATTGATGTTTCTTTCTCTTGTTTGAAAGAGGTTATGAATCTGGAATATCGTTATCGTATTTTCTTATTTATAGTGAAACAAGTTGGGAAGAAGTTGTCAATAATAGATTACCTAAAGAAATAGGTAAAAGAAATTTCCATCCAAGATTTAATAGTTGGTCCATTCTTATCCTAGGCAAAGTCCATCTTGTTGTGATAGGAATGAACAGAAACAAATAAGCTTTAGCTAATGTAATAAAGATACCAATTGTCATTCCAAAAACTCCGGCCATTTTATTTATTCCGAAAAGTTCAGGAATGGATATGTACGGAATAGAAAAATTCCACCCACCTAAGTAAAGAACTGTTACAAATAATGAAGAAAGTAATAGATTTAGGTAAGAAGCAATATAAAATAAACCAAATTTGATACCTGAATATTCGGTTTGATAACCTGCTACTAATTCCTCCTCTGCTTCCGGTAAATCAAACGGCAATCTCTCACATTCGGCTAGAGAAGAAATTAGAAAAACAATAAACCCTATAGGTTGACGCCACAGATTCCACCCCCAAAAACCATATTTTGACTGTGCTTCAACTATATCAACTGTACTTGAACTATTAGATAATCATAGTCGATAATAACATCACTGTTCCCATCGCTATTACAAAACCGTACATGAAACTTCAGCTTCATACGGCTTCTCTATGGCCACAAATAAATGTAAGGACTGGTTCGGTATTTTCGCCCTCTTTGGAGGATAGATCGAATAAAGATACATCGGAGAGTCCCAAATTAGACCAATGGAATTCTGTCCGCTAGAATAAGAAAAAAAGTGCTTTCGAATTGATCTCATCCTTATAATGATAATTTTTCTTTGTTCGGTAATAACTTAATCTTTCAATAAAATATTCGTTATCAATATATATATATATAGGCATTAGTTCATGAATCATGATAAGAATTCCGTATGTATGAATACGGATATAGGAAAGAAAGAATAAATAAAGATCCTTTTTTTATTTTATAAAAATTTTTATTCATTCATTCGATTATTGCATTCCATTTCTTTTGTTCCTGTTCTTCTGTCTCAGAAGAAGGTATTTAGAAAAAAAAAATAAAGGATTAATTCGTTCTTGATAGTCATTTCTTTAATCAGTGAATAGGAGCATACTCGAGATCGGAATCGTAGGGAGGTACTTCTTGATCATTTCTACCAACTTAAAGCCCTTATTATGATTCGTTTTATGCAGAAATATCTCTTTTTTTGATACCTTACATTATCCCCATTACTAATCCTTTGTGTACCTTGGTGTTCCTAACTGTCCACCGATTTTTGATTGATCCCCGGTATGTTAATACATACAAGGCAGTAGTGGAAACTCCATACAGTTGATCTTTTGCACCCGCTTCAAGATATGATGACTAATCAAAGAATCTCAATCTTGGGGTAAACAGTTTACGCTGCTTATGTTTACTTTAACTTCATTCTTGTACATAGGGAATGAGATTTTCTCTTCTTACTGCAAATTTATAAGCTGTTTTGTTTCACTCATATAACTATCTGGTTTAACTCATCGATGAATAAAAAAAATATCTATTCAATACATTCAACCTCTTTTCTTTATTTATTTCTAGGAAAGAGGTAAAAGTTCATGTTCCAACGAATCACACGTAGAGATATTGATAACACACATAGAGTTAATGGTATTTCATAACTAATAGATTGAGCAGCAGCTCGTAGACCACCTGAAAAAGAATATTTATTATTCGATCCATATCCTGACATAAGAAGCCCAATAGGGGCAATACTTGAAATGGTGATCCATAAAAAAACACCTATACTGAGATCACCTAAAACAAGGCGGTACCCAAAAGGAATTACTAAATAACTTAGTAGAATTGATATGACCGCTATAGACGGTCCGACACTAAACAAACGAATATCTCCTCTAGATGGGAGTAGGTCCTCCTTAAAAAGTAATTTAGTCCCATCTGCTAGAGCTTGAAGAATTCCCAACGGACCAGCATATTCAGGCCCAATACGTTGTTGTATCGTTGCAGATATTTCTCTTTCTAACCACACAATTACTAGTACCCCTATTATGATTCCAAATATAAGGGTAAAAATGGATACAAACATCCATATGAGTCCATAGATTTCTTTTATGGATTCCAATGTAGAAAAAGAATTGATAGCTTGTACTTCTGTCGTATCAATTATCATTTCAACGATCAACTTCTCCCATAATAATATCTATACTACCTAGTATCGTCATGATATCAGCCAATTTCATTCTTTTAACTAGCTGAGGAAGAATTTGCAAATTGATGAAACCGGGTGGACGAATTTTCCATCTCCAGGGGAAAATGCTATTATCCCCTATCAAATAAATTCCTAATTCTCCTTTTGGGGCTTCTACTCTGACATAAAGTTCTTGTTTCGACAATTCAAAATTGGGTGAAGGTTTTTTACTAATAAATCTATATTCAAAATCATTCCATTCGGAATTTTTTGCTCTATCAAAGCGTCGGACTTCTAAATTCTCATAGGGACCTCCAGGAATTCCTTCTAGAGCCTGTTGAATAATTTTTATAGATTCCCCCATTTCACCTATTCGTACTAAATAACGAGCTAATGAATCTCCTTCTTTTTGCCATTGGACTTCCCAATCGAATTCATTGTAACACTCATAATGATCAACCTTACGAAGATCCCATTGGATTCCAGAAGCTCGTAACATTGGTCCTGATAAACCCCAATTTATTGCTTCCTCTCCACCAATAATGCCTACTCTTTCAACTCGTTCCAAAAAAATGGGATTCCGTGTAATAAGTTTTTGATATTCAACAACTCCTGTTAAAGAATAATCGCAGAAATCCAAACATTTATCTATCCAGCCATGAGGTAGATCAGCAGCTACTCCTCCGATGCGGAAATAATTATGCATCATTCGCATACCTGTGGCGGCTTCGAATAAATCATATAACAATTCTCTCTCTCTGAAAATATAGAAAAAAGGAGTCTGTGCACCGATATCTGCCATAAAAGGTCCAAGCCATAACAAATGAGAAGCTATACGACTCAGCTCCAGCATAATTACTCTGATATAACTGGCTCTCTGAGGTACTTGAACATTTTCCAATTGTTCTGGTGCATTTACCGTTATTGCCTCTGTGAACATAGTAGCTAAATAATCCCAACGTGTTACATAAGGAAGATATTGTATAATTGTTCGGTTTTCTGCTATTTTTTCCATCCCTCTGTGTAAATATCCCAATATGGGTTCACAATCAATAACATCTTCACCATCGAGAGTAACGATCAGTCGAAGAACACCATGCATTGATGGGTGGTGAGGACCCATATTGACTATCATGAGATCTTTTCTTGTAGCCGGTATAGTCATATTTTTTCTTCCTTAATTCATTATTCCACGAATTCCTCAAAACGAGGTTCATCAAAATGAAAAATCTAATAAAATAACTATTAAAAAAAATTCAAACGATTAAATTAACGAGTTTTTGGCTCCCGAATATCCAACTGATCCATTAATTTCTTATAACGGACTCTATTTTTCTTTGACAAATAAGCCAGGAGCCGTTGACGTTTTCCCAGAATTATTCGTAGACCCCTTTGGGATAAAAAATCTCTTTTGTGCAATTCCAAATGTGAAGTAAGTCTACGTATCTTACTGGTGAAACTTAATACTTGAAATTCAACAGAACCCTTGTTTTCTTCTTTTTCTTCTTGTGAAATAACCGAGATGAATGAATTTTTGATCATAAAAAAAATTTTCTATCTTTTTTTCTTTCCCATGTATTTATTTTACTTTACCGAATCGATCAGGAAAAATCAAAATAATAATCTTTATGCCAGTTATTTCAATCTAGTACACACAAAAATTTTGATTTTTTCCTATTTTCTCTTTCTTTTCTACCCAAATTGAAAATTTGGGTAGAAAAGAAAGAGAAAATACATTTCTACATTCATGGAAGAGAATGATTTCTTTGTACCTAAAAAGATTCTGCCGATTTCGTCCTAGATCCAATTGAGTTGATACGCCATTAGATCCGTGTCATGTACCAGAATGTAATACAGCGTATATGTATATCTTTCGGCTTTCATCTACCGAAAAATATCACAGATATATATGAAATATACTATTAACAAATTCTGAATCGTGGATACATATATATCCTTGACATACTGAAACGATTGCCATTATTGGTATTAAACCAATAGCGATTCATACAAGCTAAATCTTCTAATCGGTAATTGGGCCAAAGAAACAATTTGCATTTAATGAATTTATTTGTATCTGTATTAGTATTAAAATGCTTGTCCTCATTCAAAAATTTTCCAGAGTTTCTTATGTTGTTTTCATTGCAAAATACTGGATTTCTATCCACAAAATTCCAATTACGAGAATTAAAACAAATTAGAATTCTCAATTCTCTACGACGTCTAGGAGATAGAATATTTCCAGGAACAAAGAAATCATAATTACTTTTGTCTCCATCCACAAGCATATTGCCGTGTCTTGCAACGGATTTATCCAAATTCTTCTTATCAACATATCTTTTTTTTATGCATTTTCTGTTAGTTTGGTGCTTCATTTTATCGATCAATGAAATACCTAGGGTTTGATATATAATAAATTTTCCATCCCTTTTTATAGATAAACGAATCGGTTCGATAATCAATACTCCCCTTTTTATCAATTCTGTAAGAGCTAGATGTTTCTGAATTAGCATTACATCCAGATGCATTTCTCCTCTTTGAATCGAGGATATAGCAATTTTCCTTGGATTTATCAGTCTAAGTAGGAGACAATATACCTTGATATTATTGATCATTCTTTGATTCAAGGAGTCATCCCATCTTAATTGAAAAAGGAAATATTTTTTCAGGAAGAAATCTAGTTCTGCTTCCTTCTTTTTCTTGGATTGTTTTTTCTTTTTACCCTTTTTAATGTCTGATCCCGCGTAATTGTCTTCAACATTTTTTTTTTTGTTTTGTTTTCGTATATCTGATCCAAGATTTTCTTGTCCCTGTTGTTCGTTTTTTTCTTGGTTGGAATTTTCTAATTTAAGATATTCTTTTTGATTAGATGATATCTGAAGATTTTTTTTTTTATTTTGATTTATGTTGATGCTTTTATTTTGACTAATATTTTCATAGAAATAAAAATTAAAAAGAAGTAATTTGATTGGTATGATCCATGGTTTAATCTTATATGCATCAAAAAGTGGCACAAATTCTGGGAAGAACCGGGGTTCTAGATTTGATATGGTACGATAAACCTTTTCTTGATTCATTCCCATCCAATCAAAAAAGTGTTTTTTTTGATGGGATGGTTTAATTCCTTGATGAATTGTAAGAGAAAAAATATCTTTTTTTTTCAATTTTTTGATAATTTTGTTTTCAGTCTTAGTATTTTTCTCAATTTTGGTGCTGATATGCGTATTGGTCCAGGTCTCAATGTCGATATTTTTTCTAAGAAAAATATGGAGAATTCTACAATCAAAATATTTTCTATCCAGATTTTTATGTGTAGCAATAATATATTCCTTTTCTAGATAATTACTAATAGCTATACTTACCAATACATAAAATGATTCGGGTTTCAGTGTATTGAAATTGTATGGAATTTCTTGGTCTCCTTTTACTTGTAATGTTGATTCATAAATATATGAGTCCTTCCTATTCCCATAATTCATATATTTATGTGATAAAAGATAATATCTGTAGTGTTTTTTAAATTTTTCTTTTTGACTCGTCAATGAATCCACTGCCACCGCATAGTAATTTTGTTTCATGTAATGAATTAATTGGTCTTTTTCTTTTTTATGTAAATCAAATTTAATTGAGTTTTTATTTTGAATCGTAGAACGTTGGTTGATTCTATTTCGCCATTTTTGAGGTACTAATCGAGACCATTTTGTCTGAGATAAATTGTATTGATAATGGCCTTTTAACCAGTTTTTCCATTCATTTTTTCCAGACTTATAAATTTTCTTTTGCTTTGATTTGGAATCAAATATTCCTCGTGTCATACAATAATCCTTGATTTTATCCTTAATAAAAGAATGGGTCCTGGGATATTGAAGTACAGATCTCAAGTGATACTTGTTAAGTAATTGGGTTTGTGATAATTTGTAAAATACATATGCTTGGGACAAGGAGGATAAATCATAATTATAATAATAAATATTTGAATAATAATAATAAATATTTGAATTATTATTACTGATATTAGTATTATAAAACGAATTTTTTATAGTCGAAATAAAGTTCATTGTATTTTGATCTCTTTCATCAATTCCTTCTCGATTTGTTTCATCGTTGTAAATCGATTTTGTGATAATTTTTTTTGTTGATTCAAAGAAAAATTGTGCATTGATCCTAAAAATAGGAATCATACGTAGAAAGATATCTATGTATATTTTTTCAATGAATGATTTCATAAAAAAATGGAATTTACGTATAAATCGAATCTTTTTTCTTTTAAATATCTGCAAAATATGTTTCTGTGATTCCGATTTTTTATCATCACAAGTTAGAACTATTTTTTTCTTGTCTTTTGTGATTCGTTCTAGTTCTATTTGATTCCTGATTGTGACTGTCCTATCAGCAAGATCCTTTATTTTTTTTTCTATGAGTGAGTAATTTGCCCAATTCATGGATCGAATTCGAATGGTTGATTCGCGAATAATCTTATTATTTATTTTAGAATCTCTTACATTTTCATTCGGTTTATATACTTTTACCTTCCTCAATTCAAATAAGAAAATGGGGTTTACTTTTTCAAGTTCCTTCATTTTTTGTTTTATAACTAGAACTATTTTGATAATCCATCTTTTTTTTTCTTTAAAAACTTTTAGAACGAAAAAAAAATTCTTTTTGACTTTTCTAATTATTTTTCTAATTATTTTTTGGAGTTCTTTATAAATGGGTTCAAAAAAAGAAGGTCCTTTTCGGGGAGAACCAAAAGGAACTTCTGCTTCCATTCCCCAAATTGTTAAAAAACAAAAATTTGCTTTTTTTCCTTTTTTTTTCATTGGATCTCTATGATGAGATCGTATTTTAGATCTTCGCCAAGGTTTAAGAAAGAAAGGAAATAGAATCTTTATCTGAATACCGTCTGTTAACCAATCTTTTGGAAATTCTGTTTCCGATAATTGAACACCGTTATAGGTGCATTTAACGTGCATTTCTTTATTCCATTTCTTCAAATCCTCATACCACTCGGGGAATTGGAATAATAACATACGGCCAATATTTTTAGCTATTATCAATGAAGGCAATACAATGTATTTTCTAAGAAAGGATTGGGTTACTAACATCGAACCTCTTATTGCTTGAGCAAATATAATGTTATCCCAAGTTTCTGATATTGCTATCCGTTCATTTTCCTCTTTTTTCTCCTCGTTTTTTTTTTTCTTTTCTTTTGTCTCTTCCTCCTCAAAATTGGAAATTTTCAATTCCGGTTCTCTCTCGACCGAATTCCTAAAAATGAGATTCATCATTTTAGAGATATCAAAAGAAGAAAAAAAAAATGTTTTGTCTATTCGATCCAAAAAAAGTGGGGAATGCACATTTGCTTGAAACATTTCCCAAGTAACTGTTTTACGTCTTTGAGTACGCATGGATCCTTTTATTATATCCCTACGAAAATCCGATTGTTGCGAGTAGCGTATCAAAGCCACTTCTTCTGCTTGATCACTATTACTAGTATTATTCGTATTAGTAATAGAATTGGTATTATTCTCATTATCAGTATAAATTACCACACGTTTGGCTTTTCTTGAACGAATTTCATGATCTTCCGTCGATTTTTCCTCATTTTCTTCCTCCTGTTCTTCCAGAACATTGGTCAATTTATATGACCATCGAGGAACCTTTTTACTGATTTCTTCTATTCCAAGAGATTCATTTCTAGTTGTTGTTTGATCATTTGGATCAATTGTAATTATATCGAATACAAATTTCAAAGATTTTGCTTGACTTTTTGAATCAATTTTTCTTTGTTCTGCCAATAAAGAACAGTCAAAATTGGGTATGAATTCAAAAGAAAATGAAGTTAAGGAATTACCAATATAATTAAAAAATGATTTACCACCATCAAGCGAATTCTTTTGATGTTCAAATTCTCGGAAATTATTAGGAAGTAGCCCGTGGATCTTATTTATCCAAAGACTTTTTATGGAAGATTCCATATAAGGGATTAAATCATTCATGATTGTACGTAAATTCCATTTTTTTATTGCCCCACGGCATGGTCCGCTCAATAAAGGATCATATGTTTTGGTCAAGCATTCTTGTTCATTCTCATGATTGCAAAATCTAGTCCTTTTTTCGAGCATATCTAGAGCAAAAAATCCCTTTTCTTTTTTTAGAGCTTTTATTCGACTTATTAATTCATTGCTCAAGTTGTATTTTTTTTGTTCATTGGTATAAACCCAATAATTATACAGGTCTCCATGGGATAATTTTTTTGTCGTGTACAAAGACATTTTTCGTTCTATCATTTCCGAAAAAGTCGATAAACTAGGTGGATATGTAAAAGATATTTTTTTTTTCCCATTACTTGGACATGTATAAAAAAAATATTGTGACATTTCATTTCGTACAGCATTTTCAAACCGATCATTTTTTATATATCGCAATGGACAATTCCATCGTTTATAATCGAAAAGAAAAGTCACAAGAGGTTTTTCAAACCAGAAATAAGTCTTTTCATTTTTCTCTTCTTTAAGTCTTCCCAATTCCCAATTATCTTGATACCTATCAAGATAAGAATCTTCGTAAACTGGGCTATCTTTATAGCATGTCTCTTTAAAGTGAAAGTGGAATTCCCCCTTTGTTTTTTCCTTTCCATTCACTCGGATCTCTTCCGTTTCATCTATTTTTTCCGGATCTTCCTGTTCTTCCGAACAAAGGGAAGGGTCTTCTTCGGCGGATCCCTCTTGTTCCTGTTTAGTCTCCTTCGTTTCGGAAGTTGTTTCTACATCGCTTTCTTCCTCACTTTCTCCCCTTTCTTCCATTTCTGAGGTTTCTTTCAGTTTCTTAGTGACAATAGGCGACGGCATTCTGCCTAAATAGTAGACACAGGTGATAAATAAGAGAATACTAAAGATTCGAGCCATAGAATTTCTCAATTCTGACACAAGGTACTTATTAGATCGAATAGAATGATTTTGCCGTATCCAGAATAATACCAATCCAACCCATTTCATGAATAAAATGTGACCAATTAACCAACCAACAAAACTACTTGTTACAAATAAAATCTTGTTGTTG